TTATTCTTCCGACCGGAGTTTTATGGAAGCCCCTTATCGGATTTGAACCGATGACTTACGCCTTACCATGGCGTTACTCTACCGCTGAGTTAAAAGGGCTTATTTGATTGAATTCTTGAATGGGTTACTATGTGGATACAATATATATATATCCATATCCAATCTCTATGTATATAGAATTCTATGTATATAGAATATTATATATATTATTCCAATATATATACAGTATATATATATATATACATATATACATATGGTAGACTCATACTTGCTAGTATATACATATCGTAGACTCATACTTGCTAGTGGGTTTTTATTCAATAAAAAAATTGATTTACCCAGCAAGTCTAAGGTAAAATGTAATGAATTGTTTCAAGACCGAACCTAATTCCGTTTCTTTCATTGAATGAATTGATTTCCATCACAATAAAGTTCACAATAAAGTTCACTTACACGTACACCTACCAATTCGGCATAAATTTCAAGGTATTTCATCAAGTCCTGTGATCAAGAAATTATCTAAAATGCTTTGAATTTTTTTAGGGGACAAGACAGGTAGAATTTTTTCATCACGCTTACTGTTTATTTTTTTTCATCACGCTTACTGTTTATTAATTCCCTTCTTTTATTGTGAGATATTCTTATCTCATCTTAACAAAAAATGAATCAATGAATGGAAGAATGAAAGCGAAAAAAGTGGAACTTAACCCCTTTTTTTTGGACCAGGGACTCCCCGAAAACCCTAGACTTTTTTAGTATTAGAGTATTAGAGTATTAGTATTATTTACACTTTTTTATATTAGACGAAATAAATATAGATTTCGATACTAGATTTAGATTTTTTTATATATCTATATTTTTATATATCTAGATTTCTATTTTATATATAGATATAGAGATAGAGTAGAGAATGCCCATTCTAATGAGATTCATGAATATGAATGACGAATCAACAAGTTATCCGCAATTAGGAAAAGCGGAAAGATTCCTCGGATCTAATCATACATTGACAATTTAAAAAAACTATTGATACTATGATCATAGTATCATGACGGTTAGACAAATGGGCCCCCATCGTCTAGCGGTTCAGGACATCTCTCTTTCAAGGAGGCGGCGGGGATTCGATTTCCCCTGGGGGTGGGGGACTAGGAAAGGAAGTTGATCACGAATTCCCAATAGTCTTACAAGCGATTCCTCCTGGGTCGATGCCCGAGCGGTTAATGGGGACGGACTGTAAATTCGTTGGCAATATGTCTACGCTGGTTCAAATCCAGCTCGGCCCAAAAATTCCCCAATCTGCCACGTATAATCCCCGCGCCCCTTAAAAATATTAAAAATACTCGATACGGAGATAAACAATCCAAATTTCTGCTAGATCCCTTATTTCTCTGGGATTGTAGTTCAATTGGTCAGAGCACCGCCCTGTCAAGGCGGAAGCTGCGGGTTCGAGCCCCGTCAGTCCCGACGGATCCACTAAATACATCAATCAATTCGAAAGGGGGCCAGGGGCAGAATTGCATTCCCCCCAAAAGAAAGATCCCTTTTGATTTTCTTTGTGGTAGGAGATGGGCGGATTGGATTAATATAATTTTCGGTAGCATTATAGTAAGCATTCCAAGAAATGCCGGATCTTTTTTTTCGATTGTTCCCGATCCGTGGAATAGAATACTATATTCTTTTTTTGGAGAGGGGCACACATACACAAATGGAATTCACAATAAAAAATGAATTTAACAAGATTCCCCTAAGAGAAAGAGAATTAGAAGACTTTTCTAGATTAAACAATTTCTCTTTATGGCCCTGGTTTTATATAACCTCAATTACTAATTAAAAAATGGATTGCATTCAAATTGCACGCTGAGCCTTTGATATATACCCAGTACTAATAATCTACGGAAGGGGGTAAAGGGCAGAGATCCTCTTAGCAATTTTAGTTTCTTTCTTGTTTTGATTTGGAACTATGTGACTAATGGAAGTGGAAGGGCAATCTGATGATACTTCATGAGATCATTGTACATAGAGTAGTTATAGAAAAAAAGAGCGGAAACAGACGATAAATAAAGGAATTGGGGATTGGGTCCGGAATACAAGCTGGGTTCGGTATGGATAAAAAAACTTCCTATGTTATACTATTCCATTTTCGACGAGAAATTGATTTGACAGCTCAGATATTGTTATTCATGATATTCATCCGATTCAAAACCAGCGAGATTAAGATTAAGAGGGAATAAATTCATTGAATTTACAAGTGAAAAGTTTATCATCTCTATGGGACTAAATCCCGAGTTATTGCGAAGTAAAAAAAGATTAGATTATGGAAGTAAATATTCTTGCATTTGTTGCTACTGCACTATTCATTCTAGTTCCTACCGCCTTTCTACTTATCATTTATGTAAAAACAATCAGTCAAAATGATTAATTAATTAATCATTAATTTGAAATTTCAATTAAACTTTACTTCTGAGTTCTTATCAAAAATTGAAGAAATAAAATGAAAAGGATTGCAATTTTTGCGTCTTAAATGAAACTTAAATGAAATAAGCGGACTATAATCCGCAGTATTCTAATAGATAGATCGTATGGTCGAAAGAAATAGATGAATCTTTCGACCATATGATCTATTGGTATTATTGTAGTGTATAAAGTTGTACTCTAGAATATTGTACTCTAGAATAAAGGTAGAGGCTAAATCTAGATTAATATACTTAATATAATATACAATATTATATATGTATGTATTATATATGTATGTGGATATCAATTCCATATATGGAATTGACATAGCACCGAATTCTATTTATTTGCTACACCTATTTGTATTTGTTTCCATCAATCTGAAATAATAGTTTTACTCTTATTCTTATGTCTTAGGGTTCTAATTACTAGTTACTAGATTTTTTCTGATGTTCAATAAAAATCTCGGTATCTATCAAAAGAAATAAATCAATAAAGGAAAAACGATAGGTATTTCTATTAATAAAAAAAAATTATTAGTAAAAATTCCGAAGAAGTAGTTGATTGAACCATCAACAGGAGTTTCATGGGCACTTCTCGTAGTTCGAAAAGGAAGAGTAAACCTTCTGTTAACGCCTAGAACCATGATATGAAATGTGAGTCGATAAAGCCTAAATAAAATTTCTAAAATTAGAAAGCAGTCGGTAAATGTGCGATATGCCACTCGCCTGAGGGAAGATCCTCCTCTCTATATTATCTCGTTAGACAACCGCTATGTTTATACACTTTCTCATAGAAAGTGCGTATACACTTAACAAAACGACTTCTTCTTTGACTTCTTTGAACAGTAAACCGGGAAACAAATAAAATATAAAATAATAATAAAAAGGTCGGGTTTTCCTTAGTATCCATCTAGAAGCCTGGTAAGAGCTCCTCGATTGAAATAAAAAATTTAGGAAAAATTTGATTGGACTAAATTTCCTATCATTTAGATCCCTTTCGAAATACAAAGATAGGAGAAATATCTCTTTAATTGAAGAGTATGATTCATATAATACATTACTTCATCCGAATCCAATGGAATTCAAAATGAAGATCTTTTTATTTTCGTTTGAAATAGTTAAAAACCCGTTGCAGAACGATCTATAAAACAGTTGATACAGTTTGATTCCCCAACTCAATTAGTAATACCCCTAGAGTCCACTTCTTCCCCACACTACGAGCGAAAGGGAAAATGTAAAGACTACCATTAAAGCAGCCCAAGCGAGACTTACTATATCCATGTGAATTATGTCCCCTTATTTCTATAACTATGAAGGAGTTATTCCATCATTCCTCACTAATAATAGTATAGTGGAAGCGGGGGCGCAGAGTCAAAAGGGGATTCTGATCGAACACTATTGATAAACCAATTCACTAAATCCACTTATTTTTTATATTCTAAATTTTTTTTTATTATAAATATAAATTCCTATATCTATATGATGATTTGCAATCAGGAAAAATGAAGCATAAGCAAAATACATAGTAACATCTCGGGGAAATGCTCCTAATGGAACGCATAGGAATAATAAGTTTTGTTGATCCTCATAAGTAAAACAAAATAAGTAAAAAAAGCGGATAATCCTTATCTAAAATACCATTTGATGGAATTCGTACCCTTTCTATTTTTATCTGTGAAAGAATAGGCAGACTGTAGAAGTATATTCTTGATTAGGGGTTGCCGAAAAGAAATAGTTTCTCTTTTTCTTTTGCCCTTTACTTTTTCTTTTGCCCTTTACTAGAATTTAAATTCAAAGTGAATTATCCATCCAATCGAATATTGATTGGATACCTGAGGACTGAGAAGTTTTTGGGAGTCCGTCGTATATGTCGTATATGTATATAAAGTATCTTCTGTCCCCCCACCACTATTGGAATTGAATTCTATTTCCTATCCAGGCTCTCCAATCTAATTGGAGGTCCAGCCATTCGGCACTAGATTAGTAGTACAGCGATTAGTGATTAGTGGAATCTCGAAGTCTTGATAACCCGTCTACCATTAGAATATTTCTAGAATATTTCCTTAAATCCTAGATACGAGGATTTACAGAAAAACCCCACCCCAGCCGGATGCTTCGAATCAAACAAATATCAACGGTCCGCTTCTGCTCGGAAATACTTCGGCGAGTTATATCAGCAGACCAGAAGAAGATATTTCGAGTCTTTTGTTTTGTTGATCAGGCGACACCCGGATTTGAACTGGGGAAAAAGGATTTGCAGTCCCCCGCCTTACCACTCGGCCATGCCGCCAAAATGATAGAAAATATATGACGCAGTACGGAACTTTCTTTTATTGGATTTTCACCTTGAGTTCCGTTTTTCTTAACTTCTAACCCTTTTCTTTCCTAATTATACAAAAAATCCTTCCCGCCTTTTGATTGTATTGGATTCACCCATCTCAAAATAGCCAACTTCTCTCACTTTCTATTGAAAAATCAAATGTGGATTTTCATTCGCAAAAGTAAAAATTTATGAAAAATTTGAACCCTTAACTATTGACTGCT